TTAATAATAGAAAAGGACGATAAATAGTAATATAAGCAATTTAAAAACAAAATTTATATGTAAAGATTAGTATAAACGAGCAACGAACGAATGACTAGGGTGTTCTTAATGGACGTAAATAAACGAAAGGTCAACTTTGAGTAACTTTGAGAGTTGAATTTCCGCAGGGGAAACCCAAGTAATTTGATTATGTTTGGGAATTAAAACATTTTAGTACCAAATAAAAGAAAATCAAGCGAGATTCCGCTAGTAGCGGCGAGCGAAAACGGAGTATAAGCTCCCTTAATGGGCCAAAACCAAAAACCAAAGAAGGTAAAAGTCCTGTACGTTNCAAAAAGAAAGTCATTAAGTATAACTATTTGAAGAAAGGTGTTACACACATCTAGGCTAAATATAAGAACAAACCGATAGAGAAAAGTACTGTGAAGGAAAGTTGAAAGAGAGGGAATAGTGAAATAGAGTCTGAAATTCGTTGACTTATAAGCAGTGTGAAAACACGTACCTTTTGCATCATGGGTTCGCAAGATTAAGATTTGGCAAATTTAAGTTTATAAACGAAGATGTAGCGAAAGCGAGTTTTTCATAGCGTAAATTAATTTTGTCTTTCAGTCAAATTTTTCCCGAAACCAAGTGATCTAGACATGGGCAGTTTGAAGATTAATGAAAATTAAATTGGAGGAACGAACTGATGATTGTGGCAAAAANTCTCGGAGGACCTGTGTCTAGTAGTGAAATGCTAATCGAACTTGGAGTTAGCTGGTTTTCTGCGAAATTTATATAAGTAAAGCGTTATACTAAGTTCTTTTATTGTAAAGCACTGGATGGTATTGGAGGCGTAAGCTGGGCAATGCTAACTAAACTATGAAGGTAAAAGAATATTGTATAATAGACAGACAATAGGCGATCAGGTTTATTGTCGAAAGGGGAACAACCCAGATCATAAGTTTAGGTCATTAAAAAATCTAAGTGTAAAAGGGAGTTTATCAATTAAGAGAAATAAGTAAGTAGGCTTGGAACCAGCCATCTTTGTTAGATTACGTAATAGTTCATTCAACAAATTTATAGACCCCTAAAATTAGGGTGGCTTAAGAAAAACCGAAACTTTGAATTGGTATGGTAGTAGAACGTACTGAAACAAACAGTTAGCGAAAGCTTGTAATCAGTAGTGATAATGCGAACATGAGTAAAAAACAGTGTGAGAAACACTGACCACTGCCTAAGGGTTTCAATTCCAGGAGAATCCGAATTTGGGTTATACAGTCTCTAAGAGATGTTGCGCGAGCAGCTTCGTAATGAGGGAGAATGAGATAAGCTCTAATGAGCCAAGAAATTTTATTTTAAGAGAACTGTACTAAAAACTAACTCCAGTGGGCAAAGTGGTGGTACAATTATTTTTAAGGAACTCGGCAAAATGACCCTGTAAGTTCGCGAGAAGGGGTGCCTATCTGATCAAAAAAGTATGAGATGGTAGGCCGCAGAAAAGAGGGAGTGTCGACTGTTTACCAAAAACACAGCTTCCAGCAAATATGAAAAATAGTCGTATTGGAGGTGAGGCCTGCCCAATGATTGTATCTGAAAACGAACGGTGTGTATGTCGTTTGTATAAGGACAATAAAATGGCCGCGGTAAAACTGACCGTGATAATGTAGCGCAATCAATAGCCAATTAATTGTTGGCAAGTATGAATGGTGTAACGAATGCTCCACTGTCTCAAGATATAATACCAATGAAATTAAATTCGTAGTGAAGATGCTACGTACAAATTGTTAGACGAGAAGACCCTATTGAGCTTTACTGGAAACTTATATTGTTAGAAAAAATTGTGGTTAAGAGTGTAGTACTTTTTAAGTTATCACTTTTATTTATAATAACTTATGGGCAAGCCCAAAAAAGTGTAAGTTGGACAGTTTGGTTGGGGCAACCGCCTTCTAAAAAGTAACGAGGGTGTACATAAGGTAAAGGCATATTTGATGTAATTAGCCTGACTGTAAAGATAACATTCTGAGCAGGGCCCATTAGGGCGGTAAAAATGACCCGTTAATATAAAGTGTAATAGTTAACGATCAACGGATAAAAGTTACCATAGGGATAACAGCGTAATATTGTTTGAGAGTTCATATTGACGACAATGTTTGCGACCTCGATGTTGAATTACGGTGTCCTGGAGGTGCAGCCGCTTCTAAGGGTTGGACTGTTCGTCCATTAAAACCGTACATGATTTGAGTTCAGTGCATCGTAAGATAGCACGGTTTCTATCTACAATTTGTAAAGGAAACACCAGATAAACTTTTTTCTAGTACGAAAGGATTGAAAGAGAGTCGTCCTATGGTGACCAATTAAAGGTTGGGTAGCTACGACGAAAGGTATAATTGCTGAATGCATTTCAAGCGAGAAGACTATTATTATTTGTTTCCTGTTTTTAAAACGATAAGGGTCGTTCGAGATAAGGACGTTAATAGGATCTATGTGTGAACTACAGTAATGTAGCATGTAAAAGATTACTAATGCCCCTCAAGACTAATTCTTTCGAAACCTTTATTAGTTATAAAGATTATAAAGAATATGAGATTATTTATAAGTTTTTAATAGTGGGAATAGTTACGGGAAATAAATCAATCGGAAGATTATCTGCTTTGGGAGCAGAAGGTTGTGGGTTCGAGTCCCATTTTCCTGAGTAAGAATAGGGAAATGTTAAGCATAATATATTTTTTACTCTTATTTGGTACACTTCATGTGATGTTTATTCCTAGGGAAAATCATATACAATTAAAACTTACAGCCTTACAGTGATCATTAGCCGCCCTTACAGCAACAATAGTATTATGGGTTACATTTGATGGAGAGGGCCAATTTCAAGCCTTGAAAATAATAGAGTGAACCAGGCCCACCATGGAAGGCGGAATATGGTCCAGTGGGACGGTTGTTTTTGCAGTAGATGGGATATCAGTCNTTTTTTTAATTTTAACGGCAATATTAATACCAATTTGTATATTAATAAGTTGAAACACAATTAATTTCTTTTNAAAAGAATTTTTGTTGTGTTTATTGGTTTTGGAGATATTATTAATGGGGGTATTTTTAATATTAGACTTATTATTGTTTTATATATTGTTTGAAGGTATTTTAATTCCTATGTTTTTAATTATAGGAGTATGGGGCTCAAGAGAAGAAAAAGTTTTAGCTTCTTATTANTTTTTTTTTTATACTCTAATTGGTTCAGTGTTGATGTTATTGGGCATATTTGTAATATATAGTAATACTGGAACTACGGATTATCAGACACTGTGTGGGCTAAAACTCGATGGAGAAGTTCAAAAATGAGTTTTTATGGGGTTTTTTGTTAGTTTGGCAATCAAAATACCCAAAATTCCATTTCATATTTGATTGCCCCTGGCCCACGTAGAGGCTCCGGTAGCAGGATCGGTAATGTTAGCTGGTGTTTTATTAAAATTAGGGGGGTATGGATTTATTAGATTTTCTTGACCTCTATTACCTGAGGCCTCAGAATATTTTGCCCCTTTAGTCCAAACTTTAAGTTTGCTTGCGATTGTTTATGCAAGTTTAACGGCTTGCAGGCAGGCGGATTTAAAAAGAATTATTGCCTATTCTTCTGTAGCACATATGGGATTAGTAACTTTGGGTATATTTACTCATACAATTCAAGGGCTTGTTTCGGCTATTTTTTTGATGTTGGCCCACGGGCTTGTAAGTTCAGCTTTATTTATAATTGTGACTCTTTTGTACGAACGCCACCATACCCGTTTAGTAAAATATTATCGTGGGGTGGCAATAACTATGCCAATTTTTTCAATTATAATGCTATTAATGACTTTGGCCAATATGTCGGTTCCTTTAAGCTGTAATTTTGTGGGGGAGTTTTTGTCGCTTTTAGCTGTATTTGAGTATAGTTTAGTTGGGGGGGTGTTGGCTTCTTTAGGAATGGTTTTAGGAGCAGCGTATTCTCTTTATTTGTATAATAGAGTGTGTTTTGGTAACACTTCTAATTTTATTTTATTTTCTAGGGATTTAAATAGGCGAGAATTTTATGCGCTATTCCCCTTAGTTTTTTTAGTTTATTTAATAGGAGTATATCCTTTTGTAATAATAGATACAGTAAAAAGTTCTATCATATTCCAAGAAAGCTACACCTGGTAAATGTGGGGGGCTGATGAAATAACCTAGTTGGAAGAAATAGGGGTACATAACATTGAGAGTTTTATCTTTCATTAACTCCTATCGTTTAGCAACTATGACATTTAATTTTCAATTTTAAACTGGGGTATATAAATAAATGAAGGAACTTTTTTATGCAATAGTATTAGCTGTATTAGTGTCAGGAATAATGGTTATTTCAGCTCTTAATCCTATTCACTCGGTTTTTTGGTTAATAGCAGTTTTTGGGGGGGCTTCAGCCCTCTTTATACTGCTAAATATAGACTTTATAGCTTTAATATTTTTAATAGTTTATGTTGGAGCAATTGCAATTTTATTTTTGTTTGTAATTATGATGCTAAATTTGACTGATCTTGAGAGTGCGGGCGATATGTCTAATTATATCCCCATTGGTTCGGTTATGGGTGTTTTTTTACTGTTCGAAATTTTTATAGTAGGGAGAGAGGCAATTGTTTATAGCAATCGAGATACCGATTATGAAAATTTAATAGATGTTTTAGATTTTTGAGATGTGTCTATTGAAATAATTAATTTTTCTAATATAGAAGCTTTGGGGCGTATTTTATATATTGATTATTTTTATTCTTTTCTTTTAGCTAGCTTTATTCTATTGGTGGCTATGATTGGTGCCATTGTTCTTACTCATGAGTTAGGTATAGAATTAAAAAGACAAGATCTTTTTATCCAAACAAGCCGAAAAACCCTTTTCTAGTCCCTTTATAAACTTGTTCTCTTTAAAGGGGCCATATAAAANTTCCGGGTTGATTAGGGAGGAAGATATTGCATAGGAAGAATTGTAAATTATTTCTTTAGGCGATTAATGTTTTGTCTAGTCATGTAAATCGCTCCACAGGGGCTNAAAAATTATGATAAGAGTTCAATTATTAGAATTTTTTGTTATTTTTATAATGTTGTGCCTTAGCATAGGCCTTTCTTTTATTATTTCAGGCGCTTCTTACACTTTGGGGGCGAAACAACCGGATAGTGAAAAAGTTTCTGTTTACGAATGTGGGTTTGACCCATTTGAGTCTTCTAGAATTCCTTTTTCTGTCCGANTTTTTTTAATTGGGATTCTTTTTATGATTTTTGACTTAGAGATTTCTTTTATTTTCCCTTGAAGTGTGGTTTTAAATCAAATACCTTTATTTGGTTATTGAATAATGATAGTTTTTTTATTTATTTTAACTCTTGGTTTAGTTTATGAATGGGTAAAGGGGGGTTTAGAGTGGGAATAATATTAACTTCTCATAAAAAANTACTACTTCTAGTAATATNAAAAAGGAGATGGTTGGAATAATAATAATAAAAACATTGGCTATTATAGTGCCGTTACTTATTTCAATTGCTTATTTTACTTTAGCTGAACGAAAAGTTTTAGGCTATATACAAAGTCGGAAGGGGCCTAATGTAGTCGGGGCATATGGAATATTACAACCTTTAGCGGACGGGGTGAAACTTTTCACAAAAGAAATGGTAATACCCAATCATGCAAATATTTTTATATATTTTATGGCCCCCATTTTTTCGTTAATGTTAGCTTTTATTGCTTGAGCGGTAATTCCTTACGGGCGGGGAATAGTTTTAAGTGATTTAAATGTGGGGGTATTATATTTATTTGCTGTTTCCTCAATTAGTGTTTATGCTATACTAATGTCAGGATGGTCGAGTAACTCTAAATATGCTTTTTTAGGCGCAATAAGAGCAGCTGCCCAAATGATTAGCTATGAGGTGTCTATTGGGCTAATAATAATTTCTGTGGTACTATGTGTGGGCTCTCTAAATGTGACAGATATTGTTATGGCCCAGGGTCGGGTTTGATTTTTATTCCCCATGTACCCTGCTGCTATAATGTTTTTAGTGTCCACACTAGCCGAAACTAACCGTATCCCGTTTGATTTAACTGAAGGAGAATCTGAACTAGTCTCGGGGTTTAATGTCGAATATTCTTCAATGTCTTTTGCACTTTTCTTTTTGGCAGAATATGGCCATATTATATTAATGAGTGCAATGATTACCATTTTTTTTGGGGGGGGTTGAAAAGTGCCAATTATAGAATTGTTATGAAAGGGGAATGTTTTATTTTTCGGTATAAAGACCATTTTGGTGGTCTTTTTGTTTATTTGAATAAGGGCATCTCTACCAAGAGTAAGATATGACCAATTAATGATCTTACTTTGAAAATCTTATTTACCCCTTAGTCTTGGGTTTGTTGTATTAGTTTCAAGTATTTTGATCGGGTTTAATGGACTCCCGCCCTTCGGGGGGTAGATTAATGGAAGCCTTAAGTTTTATCATTTCATATTTTGTANTTTTTACTNAAAAAAAAAAATATGAGTGAATTATCTGCTAAATTTATTGGAGCAGGGGCTGCTACTGTAGGGGCAGCTGGGAGTGGTGCTGGTATTGGTACCGTTTTTGGGAGTCTTATTATAGGCTACGCTAGAAATCCATCATTAAAACAACAATTGTTTACTTATGCCATATTTGGATTTGCTCTTTCAGAAGCCATGGGTTTATTTTGTTTAATGATGGCATTTTTAATCTTATTCGGACTATAATCCCGCTGTAGGCGGAGTATGAACTAAGTCCGAGAAGTAAAAATAAGATGTATAACGAATATTTTATTATCTCAATAATATTATTTATCTTGGCAGTCTTGGGGATTATTTTAAATAGAAGTAACGTAATAATTATGTTAATGTCTATAGAGCTAATGTTGTTAGCAATGTCCTTTTTGTTTTTAATCAATTCTGAGGCCCTTGATAATTTAATCGGGGAGGTGTTTACAATCATGGTATTAACAGTCGCTGCAGGGGAAATTGCTATAGGGCTTGCTATATTGGTGGCCTATTATCGGATAAAAGGTACAATAGCAATTAAATCATTAAATTTATTAAGGGGGTGGACAATTGGGGGCCACCTTTACAATAAATTTGGTTAACCGCCACATAGACGTGAGTATAATTAATTTCATAGTGTAGGCTGGTAACTTATAGGCAAAGTGTGTTGCTCATAACAACAGAGAAGTTGGTTCGATTCCAATCCAGCCTAGGAGTCAGATGGCAGGCTCGAGTTTTTTNCTTTNGGTTAAAAAATAAAAAGACCCTAAAGGGTCATTAATATTGTAGGGTAGACTAAAGGGAGGTCATCAGGCTCATGATCTGGTAATGTGGGTTCAATTCCCGCCCCTGCTTTTATATAGGATGTATGGGAGGATCCTATTCGGAGTTGTTAGCAAGTATAGCAATATTAATATTAATTGTTTATGGAGTATATCAATCTACATTAAAAACAGCAGTAATAGTATTATTTTTAACAGGATTTTTAATTTTTTTTAATAACCAGCTTTTATTTTGAGAGGGGAAGGGATTTGATTTAACAAATGGATTTTTAACAATTAATAGTTGGGTTTATATAATTAAATTAATTATAGTAATAGGCTCAATATCGATTTTATTGATGTTTAAAAATATTCCTTTTATAGGTCAGAGAATTACTTTATTTGAATTTCCTGGTTTGATATTAATTGTGGCATTAGGCTCAATGTTTTTAGTTTCTTCAATTAATTGACTTTCTATTTATTTAGCCATGGAATTACAAACTTTATCTTTATTTATTTTAGTCGCCTTAAAAAGGAATAGTGCTTATGGTGCGGAGGCAGGGCTTAAGTATTTTGTCTTAGGGGCATTATCATCTGGTTTGTTTTTATTCGGATGTGCACTTCTTTATGGGTTAGTAGGTGAAATTAGTATACACGCAGGTGAGCGAATATGCGCTTTAACATTAGACGGTGAGACGGGTAAAATTTTAATTATTATTTCGCTATTATTTAAATTATCCGCCGCTCCTTTTCATATGTGAGCGCCAGATGTATATGAGGGGGCCCCCACAATAACTACTGCGTTGTTGGTGATAGTCCCTAAAGTTGTAATATTTGCTATTTTAGTACAAATAGCTTCTGTGGAAAAAGTTTTGGTAGCAAGTGCGATATTATCGTTGGTGTTTGGGGCCATTGGTGCTTTAAATCAAACAAAAATTAAGCGACTAATAGCTTATAGTGGGATAGGGCATATGGGATTTGTTCTTTTTGGGGTGGCGGTAGGTTCGTTTGAAAGCATACAAGCAAGCTTAATATATATGATTATATATGTTGTAATGTCTATATGTCTTTTTTCTATTATTCTTTCATTAAGATTAAGAAAACCATTAATTATTGAGTTTAGCGGTCTTTCTAGGATGCACTCCATTATGGCTATTTCTTTAGCCTTGACTTTATTATCAATAGCCGGAATTCCTCCGTTAGCGGGATTTTTTAGTAAGTGGTTAGTATTATTATATGGTATAACATCTCAATATTATTTAATTTCAATAATTGCTGTGGTATGTTCTGTCATAGCCGGGGTGTATTATGTAAGAATAGTAAAAATAATTTATTTTCAAGCTGGGTCATCCTCTTTGATCTGACAACACGTATTTATAAAAGATAAAGTTGAGTCTTTTTTTAAATATATATTAATAGGATTTTCACTTTTTTTTATATTATTCCTAATGTTCACACCTAATTTTATTATGCTAGTTTCACACAATGCTACAATGGGTCTTATAAAGAATTTGGGATTTATCCTTCAATAATTACAATGTAAAAGAAAGATGTATATATTGATTGTTTTCTTGCCTTTATTAAGTGCAATAATATCGGGGGGATTTGGAAGNAAATTAGGTGAAAAGGGTGCTGGAGTGTTTACTTCTAGTTGTATGGTAATATGCTGGGTGGTGTCAATGTTGATATTCAATGAAACAAATCTTAACACTTCTATTTTATACCTAAAATTATGAAAGTGGTTTGACTCAGAATTATTAACAACTAATTTTGGATTCCAATTTGATGCCCTAACCGGTCTCATGTTGGTTGTCATTACTAGTATCTCTGCCTTAGTACATATTTATTCAACTGGTTATATGTCTGGAGACCCTCACATCCCTAGGTTTATGTGTTATTTGTCTATTTTTACTTTTTTTATGATTTTACTTGTTACTAGCGATAATTATGCTCAATTATTTATTGGTTGAGAGGGCGTGGGTTTATGCTCCTATTTATTGATAAACTTTTGATTCACAAGAATAAAAGCCAATAAGGCCGCAATCAAAGCTATGCTGGTAAATAGGGTGGGAGACATAGGATTAGTATTGGCAATGTTTGTCCTTTTTAAAGAGTTTGGAAGTTTAGAATTTTCAATAGTATTTAGTGTGATGAATGAGGTTAGTCATTCTAATAATATGACTTTTATATGCGTTTTACTCTTTATTGGGGCCGTGGGCAAATCGGCCCAATTAGGCCTACATACTTGGTTGCCAGACGCCATGGAGGGGCCCACACCGGTTTCGGCATTAATTCATGCTGCAACAATGGTTACAGCTGGGGTCTTTTTAATTATTAGATCAGGCCCTCTTTTTGAAAATTCGCCCCTGGCTCTTATAACTGTGACTGTGTTAGGTGCCTTGACAGCCTTTTTTGCAGCCACGGTAGGGTTAGTTCAAAATGACTTGAAAAAAGTAGTTGCTTATTCAACATGTAGTCAATTGGGCTATATGGTTATGGTTTGTGGAATATCAAACTATTCCACTAGTTTGTTTCATTTAATGAACCATGCTTATTTTAAAGCCCTATTATTTTTAAGTGCGGGCTCTGTAATTCATGCCCTAGCAGATGAACAAGATATGAGAAAGATGGGCGGGTTAATAAAATTTATTCCATTTACTTATATTATGATTTTTATTGGTTCTCTGTCTTTAATGGGGTTTCCTTATTTGGCCGGGTTTTATTCTAAAGATTTAATTTTAGAGTTGGCTTATGATAGATATTATTTAACCTTGGCCCATTGATTGGGAGTATTTTCTGCTTTATTAACTGCGTTTTATTCAATAAGATTGATTTATTTAACTTTTCTTTCTAATTCTAATACAAAAAAAGAGGTATTAATGAATATTCACGAATCTTCTTGGAATATAACTGTCCCCTTGGGTGTGTTAGCTTTAGGTAGTATTTTTGTGGGGTATTTAGCCAAAGAAGTAGTGATAGGTAGTGTTTCACCTCCTGTTGTTCCGACAATAGTAAAACTAATTCCTACTATTTTTAGTTTATTGGGGGCTTTTATGGCTTTAATAGGTTATTACTCTTTTAAGACCTATAAAATATTTTTACCTCAAATAAATCGAGAAACAGTTACTAATTTATTCAGTCCTGTAGTTTATTCTTTTTTGAATTCCGCTTGACAGTTTAATCTGATAATTAATCACTTTTTGGTATCAAAAATGTTAAAGTTCGGCTATTTGGTCTCTTATCGTATTCTTGATAGGGGATTTTTTGAAATTCTTGGGCCTATGGGAATTACTAATGCCTTGGTGAAAGGGAGCCAAGGCATTAGTAATTTTCAGTCTGGGAGGGTATATAACTATGCGTTAGTTATGATAACCTTTGTGGTGCTGTTACTTGGGGTAAATCCTTAAAGAAAGTTAACCATTCAAGAAAGGTTAATCAAAGAGATTAAGAAAAAATGAGTAAATTTTTAGTGCGGTGAATTTTTTCTACAAACCATAAAGACATAGGTACATTATATTTATTGTTTGGTGCGTTCTCCGGTATGATCGGGTCGTCATTTAGTATGCTTATAAGGCTAGAACTTTCGTCTCCCGGTTCAATGTTAGGAGACGACCAATTATATCTTGTAATAGTTACAGCTCATGCTTTTGTGATGATTTTTTTTTTAGTAATGCCAGTTATGATTGGAGGGTTTGGTAATTGATTCCTTCCATTATATATTGGGGCGCCTGATATGGCATTTCCTCGATTGAATAATATAAGTTTTTGACTGTTGCCGCCTGCCTTAATTTTATTGTTGGGTTCTTCTTTTATAGAACAGGGGGCCGGCACAGGGTGAACCGTTTACCCGCCCTTAGCCAGTATACAAGCACATTCAGGAGGGTCAGTGGATATGGCAATTTTTAGTTTACATTTAGCTGGGGCTTCTTCCATTCTTGGGGCAATAAATTTTATTACTACTGTATTTAATATGAGAGCACCAGGAGTAACTATGGATAAATTGCCATTATTTGTTTGATCTGTGCTTATTACTGTATTTTTATTGTTATTGGCTTTGCCAGTATTAGCAGGAGCAATAACCATGTTATTGACGGATAGAAATTTTAATACTACTTTCTTTGATCCGGCTGGGGGAGGTGATCCTGTTTTATTTCAACATTTATTTTGGTTTTTTGGGCATCCAGAAGTTTATATATTAATATTACCGGGGTTTGGGATGATATCTCAAATTGTACCAACATTTGCGGCAAAGAAACAAATATTTGGGTATTTAGGAATGGTTTATGCTATGTTATCAATTGGTATATTAGGGTTTATAGTTTGAGCTCATCACATGTTTACAGTTGGTATGGATGTTGATACTAGAGCCTATTTTACAGCGGCCACTATGATAATTGCCGTGCCAACTGGAGTAAAAATATTTAGTTGGTTGGCTACTATTTATGGTGGCTCTTTAAGATTGGATACCCCCATGCTTTGAGCTATGGGATTTATATTTTTATTTACTATAGGAGGCTTAACAGGTGTAGTAATGGCTAATAGTTCTTTAGATATAGTATTACATGACACTTATTATATTGTGGCACACTTTCATTATGTATTATCAATGGGGGCCGTTTTTGCCATATTTGGAGGTTTTTATTATTGATTTGGAAAAATTTCAGGATATTGTTATAATGAGGTCTATGGTAAAATACATTTTTGATTAATGTTTATAGGGGTAAATTTAACTTTCTTCCCTCAACATTTCTTAGGATTGGCAGGACTACCCAGACGTTATTCAGATTATCCGGATAGTTATGCAGGATGAAATTTAATAAGTTCTTTGGGTTCAACAATTTCTATTGTTGCTGTTCTTTGATTTGTATATATAGTATATGATACGTATGTCCAAAAAATAAAATTTGTAAGTTGAATTGTCGATAATGATTATTATCATTCTTTAGAATGAGTAAATATGTCTCCTCCCCACTGACATACTTACTCTATATTACCGTTTATCAGTGGAATCGGTTAATATTTTATATAATTTACAAAGTGGCGAATTTGAAATTTTGTATGCGCTTCTAATAACTGGGGAGGTATATTTAGGAGGGATCGCATCACCAGAATTTTGAATCGCGCAATCGTATAAGGTGACATTAGGTAGTGAAAATTCGACAGTATATTCTGATTATAGTTACTATCTAATGTATAGATATTCGGTTGTATACAATCTAGATAATCCCATGAAGGGATTAAAGGCAATGGGGTTTGCCCCAATTGTCGGGCTAGATTACAATCAATCGATTGTAATTATTAATTTTAAAGATTCATTGGCACAAAACATAGCACCCTCTATAGGTGTTGGTATTGCAAGCATAAATAACACGTTTGTTCCTGTGGAGTGTAACGATATATTCGTAGGGCGGATAAGGGAAGCGTCCGAAGTTTATTTTATGCATCCTGAGGCCGTTTATTCGCGTATGGATGTTTGGGATTTTGAGCATATTCGGGAGATTTTTAACGAGGATGAAACTATAACTGAGTATATCGTACCGTTAAGTGAAAATGAAATAACGCAGCATTTAATAGATTGTTGATGTGGCGAGATGGAAACGGATTTAGGTCAATAACAAGGGGATACGAATTAGTTCTCCGGGGAGCACATATTTGTGCTCCTTTTAGTAGGGGTTAGTTTAATGGGTAAAACATTGGATCTTGGTTCCAATAATACGGGTTCGAGCCCTGTACTCCTATTTTACTAAATTAACCAAGGGGGATTTTTTATATATTAGTTGGAGATTAAGTTAATGGCAAACTAATAGCCTTCAAAGTTATCAACATTGGTTCAATTCCAATATCTCCTGTAAATATAATTTATAAAAAGTATCCAAAAATTTTTAGCCAGAATATAGGAAGGCACATATAGGTGTATAAAAATTGCCGCTTTCAGATGACAAGGGTGGTAAGAAAAGAAAATCCAGTTTTATCAATTATTAATGGAATGTTTATTGATTTACCTGCTCCTTCTAATATAAGTTATTTGTGGAATTTTGGCTCATTGTTAGGGTTGTGCCTAGCTATACAAATGGTGACCGGAATTTTTTTAGCAATGCATTATTGTCCGGAGACAAATTTAGCGTTTTTCTCAGTCGCGCATATTATGCGAGATGTGAATTATGGAGCTTTATTAAGAAGTATCCACGTTAATGGTACTTTCATGTTTTTTTTTTGTGTTTATATGCATATAGGGCGAAATATATATTATGGGAATTACACACAAACAATGGTATGGAATATCGGCATAGTTATATTTTTTTTGATGATGGCTACGGCCTTTATTGGTTATGTTCTCCCTTGGGGTCAAATGTCTTTTTGAGCAGCAACTGTCATCACTAATTTTTTATCAGCAATCCCCTATGTAGGGGGGAATCTTGTAGAGTGGGTTTGGGGGGGCTATAGCGTATCTAACGCCACATTAAATAGATTTTATAGCCTACACTATTTGTTGCCTTTTGTTTTAGCTGCATTAGCTTTAATTCATTTGCTACTATTACACTCAGAAGGTTCTCAGAATCCAATAGGAATTAGATCAGATATAAATAAAATACCATTCCACTCTTATTATTCTTTTAAAGATTTGTTTGGTGCAATGATTCTTATTATGACAATTTCTTTTCTTGTCTTTTTTGCTCCTAATTTGTTTGGTGACCCGGAAAATTATATACAAGCCAATCCCTTAGTTTCTCCGGTGCATATACGGCCAGAGTGGTATTTTCTATTTGCTTATGCAATTTTACGTTCTATCCCGAATAAGCTTGGAGGAGTAGTGGCTCTATTGGCCAGTATTTTCATTCTTTTTTTTTTGCCTTATTTACATAAAAGTTTTTTGAGGGGGCTAAGTTTTAGATCGTTGAGTAAAATATTCTTTTGAATTTTAATTGCGGACTTTTTAATATTAACTTTGATTGGGAGGGAACCGGTCGAAGAGCCTTATATTTTTGTAGGACAAGTCGCCTCAGTATTATATTTTGCTCTTTTTTTAATTATCCTACCATTAATAGGCAAATTAGAAAATGGGCTATTGTTTAATAAAAATTTTACAATTCGTAAACAAAAATGAAATTTAGGGTCAAATTAGATATTTTGTTGAACAAGAAGGATCGAGGTAAAGTAGGAAAAATAAAAGAAAATTTTCTAAAAGATGTGGTTAAATAATATACTATGAAAAATTTTTTTAGAGTTTCAAGATGCACCAGAACCATGACAATTAGGTTTGCAAGACGCAGCTAGTCCTATCATGGAAGAAGTAGTGTTTTACCATGATAAAATAATGTTTATTCTAACAATAATTATTATAGCAGTAATGTGATTGATTCTACGAGCGCTTAGTAATAAATATTACCACAGGTATTTGACTGATGGTACACTAATAGAAATTGTTTGGACTTTAATTCCAGCTGGGATTTTAGTATTTATAGCATTCCCCTCTTTAAAACTATTATATTTTATGGACGAAGTAATAGACCCTGCTTTAACTATTAAGGCGATAGGCCATCAATGATATTGGTCTTATGGGTATTCGGATTATCTAGCAGAGTCCTTAGAATTTGATTCTTATATGGTGTCAACTTCTGATTTAGAAAATGGGGATTTACGACTTTTAGAAGTAGACAACAAACTAATAATTCCTATACAAACACAAGTTCGTGTATTGGTGACCGGTGCAGATGTAATACACTCATTTGCTGTGCCATCTTTATCTGTCAAAGTAGATGCGATACCTGGACGTTTAAATCAAACTAGTTTTTTTATTAATAGACCAGGAATATTCTATGGTCAATGTTCCGAAGTCTGTGGGGCTAATCATTCTTTTATGCCTATTGTAATAGAGGCAGTATCTTTAGATAAATACACTGATTGAATAGAATCACAAACAAATGAACTTGTTAGTAATGGTTAGATAAAATTAATATTAAAAATAGGTTTCAAATGCCGCAATTAGATGTTGTAACTTTTTTTAAGCAGTGTATTTGAACATTAATAGCTCTTTTTTTCATATTAACATTATTGCTAATAGTCATATTGCCATTAATAAAAAAGGGTTATAAAATTAGGTTAATTTTTTTCCCTTCAAAAATAGAAAGAATGGGAGCGAGTGCGCCATTAATAAGAAAATTCGCCCAACTATAAAATGTTAGCTGCTTATTTTGATCAATTTTATGTAGTAAACTTAATAACAATTTGAACGGCCGCCTTTCCTGGTGGCACTTTAACATTTAGTTTTACTAATTCATCACTTATGATGTTATTTATAATTATTCTGTTTTGGGGGGGGTTTAAAGTAAATTATGCTATCCCCAATAAGTGACAATCATTATTAGAATTAATAAATACAGCCATACAAAGTATGATAAAAGAAAACTTGGGGGCGCAGGGCAAGCGCTATTTTCCTTTTGTGTTCTGTTTATTTATTTTTATCGGTTTATTATGTGTTTTGGGGCTATTCCCATATGTTTTCACACCGACGACCCATATAATAATAACCTTTGGTCTATCTTTTTCGATAGTATTAGGTGTCACAATATTAGCAGTTTTAAAATTTAAATTAGATTTTATGAGTATGTTTATGCCTGGGGGGGTGCCTTTAATATTGGCGCCTTTTTTAGTAATAATTGAAACAATTAGTTATGTAACTCGAGCACTATCATTAGGCTTAAGACTAGCGGCCAATATATCAGCAGGTCACTTATTATTTGCTATTTTTTCTGGGTTCGTATTTGATATGTTAACAAATGGGCTTATTATTTTAAGCATGTTTCCAATGTTAGTAATGATATTTATTACCATTTTAGAAATGGCTGTTGCAGTAATTCAAGCCTATGTGTTTTGTTTGTTGACTACCATATATTTAGGAGATACAATAGCATTACATTAACTAAGATTGAATCGTTTAGTAAAAATTAAAGCAGAGAGAATTGTCACATCAATATCATCCTTATCATTTAGTTGACCCAAGTCCATGACCTTATATAGGGGCGTGTGCGGCCTTATTTACTACAGTAGGGTCTGTTATGTATTTTCATTATAATCAAAGTTGAATATTGAATTTAGGACTAATAACATTAATATTAACAATGATAGTTTGATGACGGGATGTTATTAGAGAATCGACTTTTCAAGGGCACCATACTCAAATAGTAAAACAGGGGTTAAAGTATGGTATGATTTTGTTTATTGTTTCAGAAGTTTGTTTTTTCTTTTCATTTTTTTGAGCCCTTTTTCATAGTAGTTTGGCCCCCGCTATTGAAATAGGTGCCGTTTGGCCTCCTAGGGGGGTTGATGTATTAAATCCTTTTTCTGTACCTTTATTAAATACTGCGGTCTTATTAAGCTCGGGGGCAACGGTTACTTGAGCGCATAATGCTATTATTAGCGGTAAAAGAAAAGAAGCGATACAGGGACTAGGACTAACCGTAATATTAGGCATAATATTTACAGGTTTACAAGCAATGGAATATTATGAGGCACCCTTTGCTATTTCTGATTCAGTCTATGGGTCGACATTTTTTGTGGCAACAGGATTTCATGGGCTTCATGTATTAATTGGAACAACTTTTTTAATTATTTGTTTGGGGAGATTAATAGTTTATCAGTTTACCCGACACCATCATTTTGGGGTTGAGGCATCCGCTTGGTATTGGCATTTTGTTGATGTTGTATGGTTGTTTCTTTACGTTTGTGTTTATTGGTGGGGGAGTTAATTTTAAAAAAACATAACTTAGAAAGTTTAAGAGTATAAAGAAAGCTTAAGACTTTTATTTTGGGTCAGATATAAGGCGAGCGGCACTTATAATACATGCTAGTCGAGTGGGTAAGAACCACGGCGAACAGGTGAGAAAGTTCTGGGGGTAATCAATTGGGCCCGTGAAACGGGAAAAAATTTTATTGTCAGTTGATGAGCCGGATTTGTATTAGGTAGGGTAAGGGAGGAGCTTGTCTTGCCGATGATGCATAGCCGAAAGGCCACACTCCCACTGAAATAAGGGGGAGACTTAGAAAAGGCAGCAGTAGAGAATATTGTGCAATGAACGAAAGTTTGACACAGAGATGTCGCTAAAACAGGGTGTTTACAGACTGTCCAATATACGTGCCAGCAGACGCGGTAATACGTAAGGTCTGAGTCTTTATCCGAAAACAGGCGTAAAGGGTGTGTAGGCACTAAATAGAGTTTTGTCAGGTAAATAGAACTTTTATGTAGCGGAAAAATGCTTTTAGATAAAGTGGAATACCGGAGGCGAAGGCGATTTACTGAAGAAATTGTCGCTGAAACACGAAAGTGTAGGGAGCAAACAGGATTAGGTACCCTGGTAGTCTACACTGTAAACTATGAATGTGAGATGGTGTTCTGTCGTAAAGAACTTGAGACATTCCGCCTGAATAGTACGATCGCAAGATTAAAATTCAAAAAATTTGGCGGTTCACTATTCCAATTAGAGGAGCGTGTTATTTAATTCGATATTGCGCGATTTACCTTACCCCAACTAGCATATAAAACTATGGGCAATCCGGTGCAAACAGGCCGTAGTTCACAGGTATTGCATGGCCGTCGTCAGCTTGTGTTGTGAGATCAATAAAACGAGCGCAACCCTTGTTAAATTTTTATTGTTCCCCCGCGAATTAGTTCGCGAAGCATTATTTTAAATGAGGATGATGTTAGGTCCCTATGGTCCTAATGTTGGGGGCTACTTATGCGCTACAATCTTATATACAAAGGGGGGAAATTAATCCTTAAAGTATAAGTTCGGAGGATGGCCTGAAATGGTTGTCCGAAGTTGGATTTAATAGTAATCAAAGAGTAGAGCGCTTTGGTGAATATGGCTCTAGTGTTCGTACAAATCGCCCGTCACCTCGTCCCAGTTGAGCCTTTCTTTAAGTACAAAGAAGGGATTAAAAAAAATAGGCGGGTTTTATAATAAACTAAAAAATTTTAAAGTCGTCTCTTGTATCCGGGGAGCTTAACAAGGTTGAGTAAGTCGTAACATAGTTGCGGTACTGGAAAGTGTCGCAGGAGTGAGGCCTTTATAGTTCAACTTGAGAACAGCGCCGAAGGGCGGATTGTGTTGGTTAAAATCCAGCGAAAGGCT